TTCCAAGTAAAAACCCCTAGTATATGAAAGAATGAAAAGGTGCTTTCGTTCTTGTGGAATAAGAAGCCCTCGTACCTTAATGAAAGGAAAATAGGAATTTTTCGTTAGGTATTTGACCAAATAGGATCGTCCAGTTCCTATAGAACCTATCACTAAAATACCCGATAGGGCTAAGCGGAACGAAAAGGGTTTTCCATGAGATGGTAAATGAAAACGATTAGCCCCACACGAGGTTTGGGAATAAGTGATTGTCTGATAATGAGCAAGGAATATACGTCTTTCTGCTAAAGAGGATCTATTAAACTCATAATTCATTAGATCCTTGTTATCAATGTCAACTAGGTATCATAAGTAAATGGATCCCGGTTGTTCAATCCTTTGATAACCAAGGTCATTCTTTGCTAAAGAGAAATGATCACTATGAGTCAGACTCAATAGAATTGGATCCATTCCAAATAGCGAGAATTAGGATTCTTGATCCCTCTCAATCTCTCTTTCAATTCGAGGATCCAGAGAGGTGTTTTCATAGTCATCTCCGAATATTTGCCATCTCCGAATATTTTCGATTTCATTTTTCTATGATATGTCTTTCTATATGAAAATTGGTTATTTACGATGTACGATGATCCCTGTTAAGCATCCATGGCTGAATGGTTAAAGCGCCCAACTCATAATTGGTAAATTTGCGGGTTCAATTCCTGCTGGATGCACGCGAACGGGAACGTTCCATAAGTCTATTGGAACGGGCTCTCTATCCATGGAATCTCATCCATCATCCATACATAACGAATTGGTATGGTATATTCATACCATAACATAAGAACAATAAGAACTCGAATTCTTATCGATACTGGAACTCAGAGCATAGGAGGGAAAGTCGATTTATGGATGGAATCAAATACGCAGTATTTACAGAAAAAAGTCTTCGTTTATTGGGAAAGAATCAATATACTTTTAATGTCGAATCGGGATTCACTAAGACAGAAATAAAGCATTGGGTCGAACTCTTCTTTGGTGTTAAGGTAGTAGCTGTGAATAGCCATCGACTACCCAGAAAGGGTAGAAGAATGGGACCTATTCCGGGACATACAATGCATTACAGACGTATGATCATTACCCTTCAACCGGGTTATTCTATTCCACTTCTAGATAGAGAAAAAAACTAAAGGAGAATACTTAATAATACGGCGAAACATTTATACAAAACACCTATCCCGAGCACACGCAAGGGAACCGTAGACAGGCAAGTGAAATCCAATCCACGAAATAATTTGATCCATGGACGGCACCGTTGTGGTAAAGGTCGTAATTCCAGAGGAATCATTACCGCAAGGCATAGAGGGGGAGGTCATAAGCGCCTATACCGTAAAATCGATTTTCGACGGAATCAAAAAGACATATCTGGTAGAATCGTAACCATAGAATACGACCCTAATCGAAATGCATACATTTGTCTCATACACTATGGGGATGGTGAGAAGAGATATATTTTACATCCCAGAGGGGCTATAATTGGAGATACTATTGTTTCTGGTACAAAAGTTCCTATATCAATGGGAAATGCCCTACCTTTGAGTGCGGTTTGAACTATTGATTTACGTAATTGGAAGTAACCAATTAGGTTTACGACGAAACCTAGAAATCGATCACTGATCCAATTTGACTACCTCTACGGGATAGACCTCAACAGAAAACTGTTGAGTAACGGCAGCAAGTGATTGAGTTCAGTAGTTCCTCATAGAAAATTATTGACTCTAGAGATATGGTAATATGGAGAAGACAAAATTGTTTGAAGCACGCACAGAACCGGAAGCGCCCCTTGTTTCAAAGAGAGGAGGACGGGTTATTCACATTTAATTTGATGGTCAGAGGCGAATTGAAAGCTAAGCAGTGGTAATTAAGACCCCCCGGGGAAAATAGGGATGTCTCCTACGTTACCCATAATATGTGGAAGTATCGACGTAATTTCATAGAGTCATTCGATCTGAATGCTACATGAAGAACATAAGCCAGATGACGGAACGCGGAGACCTAGGATGTAGAAGATCATAACATGAGCGATTCGGCAGATTTGGATTCCTTTCCTATATATCCACTCATGTGGTACTTCATCATACGATTCATATAAGATCCATCTGTCTAGGGATCGTCATATACATCTAGAAAGCTGTATGCTTTGGAAGAAGCTTGTACAGTTTGGGAAGGGGTTTTTTGAGAGAAAAGAAGAATCTACTTCAACCGATATGCCCTTAGGCACGGCCATACATAACATAGAAATCACACGTGGAAGGGGTGGGCAATTAGCTAGAGCAGCAGGTGCTGTAGCGAAACTGATTGCAAAAGAGGGTAAATCGGCCACTTTAAGATTACCATCTGGGGAGGTCCGTTTGGTATCCCAAAATTGCTTAGCAACAGTCGGACAAGTGGGTAATGTTGGGGTGAACCAAAAAAGTTTGGGTAGAGCCGGATCTAAGTGTTGGCTAGGTAAACGCCCCGTAGTAAGAGGGGTAGTTATGAACCCTGTGGACCACCCCCATGGGGGCGGTGAAGGGAAAGCCCCCATTGGTAGAAAAAAACCCACAACCCCTTGGGGTTATCCTGCGCTTGGAAGAAGAACTAGGAAAAGGAAAAAATATAGTGATAGTTTTATTCTTCGTCGCCGTAAGTAAATACGTAACTAGGAATATGGAAAATTGCATTTTTGGAATTTGCAATAATGCGATGGGCGAACGACGGGAATTGAACCCGCGCATGGTGGATTCACAATCCACTGCCTTGATCCACTTGGCTACATCCGCCCCTTATCCAGCTAAAGGATTTTTCTCTTTTTTCCATTCATCATTATTCTATTTATTCTGACCTCCATACTTCGATCGAGATATTGGACATAGAATGCCACTCTTTAAAATGGAAAAAAGGAGTAATCAGCTGTGACACGAAAAAAAACGAATCCTTTTGTAGCTCATCATTTATTGGCAAAAATCGAAAAGGTCAATATGAAGGAGGAGAAAGAAACAATAGTAACGTGGTCCCGGGCATCTAGCATTCTACCCGCAATGGTTGGCCATACAATCGCGATTCATAATGGAAAGGAACATATACCTATTTACATAACAAATCCTATGGTAGGTCGCAAATTGGGGGAATTCGTGCCTACTCGGCATTTCACGAGTTATGAAAGTGCAAGAAAAGATACTAAATCTCGTCGTTAACTGAATTCAGAATAGAAAGATTTAAAATAAAAAAAGTAGGCGGGGAATAACCTTATTTATGACAAGTTTCAAACTGGTAAAGTATACCCCTAGGATAAAGAAGAAGAAGAGTGGACTAAGAAAACTCGCAAGGAAAATTCCAACCGATCGTTTACTTAAGTTCGAACGGGTTTTCAAAGCACAAAAACGCATCCATATGTCTATTTTCAAAGCACAAAGAGTTCTTGATGAGATTCGCTGGCGTTACTACGAGGAAACTGTTATGATACTGAACCTCATGCCTTATCGAGCATCTTATCCCATCCTAAAGTTGGTTTATTCGGCAGCAGCAAATGCTGCTGATTATAGGGATTTCAACAAAGCGGATTTATTCATCACTAAAGCAGAAGTCAGTAGGAGTACTATTATGAAAAAATTCAGACCTCGAGCTCGAGGACGTAGTTCTCCCATAAAAAAAACCATGTGTCATATAACAATTGTACTAAATATAGTAAAGAAATCTAAATAATCTTTAGATCCATCTAAGATTTCGATTCCCAGTAAAAAAAAATAGAATAGAAAAATATGGGACAAAAAATAAATCCACTCGGTTTCAGACTTGGTACAACCCAAAATCACCATTCCTTTTGGTTCGCACAACCAAAAAATTATTCTGAAGGTCTACAGGAAGATAAAAAAATACGGAATTGTATCAAGAACTATATACAAAAGAAAAAGAATAGGAAAAAAGGCTCGAATAGAAAAATAGAATCAGACTCAAGTTCCGAAGTAATTACACATAATAGAAAAATGGACTCAGGCTCAAGTTCCGAAGTAATTACACATATAGAAATTCAAAAAGAAATCGATACGATCCACGTCATAATCCATATTGGATTCCCAAATTTATTAAAGAAAAAAGGAGCAATCGAAGAATTAGAGAAAGATCTACAAAAGGAAGTTAATTCTGTAAACCAGAGACTTAATATTGCTATTGAAAAAGTTAAAGAACCTTATAGAGAACCTAATATTCTTGCAGAATATATAGCTTTCCAATTAAAAAATAGAGTTTCATTCCGAAAGGCAATGAAAAAAGCCATTGAATTAACTAAAAAAGCGGATATAAGAGGAGTCAAAGTAAAAATTGCAGGGCGTCTCGCAGGGAAAGAAATTGCACGTGCCGAATGCATCAAAAAGGGTAGACTTCCCCTCCAAACAATTCGCGCTAAAATAGATTATTGCTGTTATCCAATTCGAACTATCTATGGAGTATTAGGTGTAAAAATTTGGATATTCGTAGACGAAGAATAACTAGCCTTGTCTTCCCATTCTGTTCAGTGATAGAATAAAAAATGACAAGAGCCTTATTTTTCTTGAAATCCCTAAAAAAAGAAGAAATTTTACCTCTTTCTATAAGATTTAATGAAAATTGATAAATCTTTTAATATAATTGCTATGCTTAGTGTGTGACTCGTTAATTTTTTCTTTAGAGTCGAAAATGGGAAGTCAAAAAAAATTGACTGAACCCTACTATAAATAGAAAAAGAAAAAAACTTAGTAATTATAGAAAATTAACTAATAACCAACCTATTGCTTCGTATTGTCGAGATCCTAACTAAGAAACAGTCACTATATGAAAAATACATCTATCATAAATGAGTAGATCTATCATATAGTTGTAGCAACTGCAATTTTTTCTCTAAAAAAGAAAATGGATTCTGGGTTGTGAAGCAAAACTAAAGGGATGTGGATAAAAGGAGGGATGATAGAAAGAAGGAAGAGGAATAAGAAAGATATAGGATTCCCATATGTATGGTCTATGAGTTACATCATAAAAGGCAATGTAATAAAGCATCAATATAATAAAAATAATAGAGAATTCGAAATCGTAACTTGAAACAAGAAATACAAATTAAAAGCAATAATAAAGAGCAGCTCGGGTTAATAAAACTGAGAAAATTGACTCGGAAAGAAATTTTTTGGAAGCTCCATTGTGGGATTCAGACCTAACCATTAAAGGAGAAGTAGTGGGAACGATAGAACCTATGACTGCATAGAATTTTTTTTGAAAAGAATTCTAATACTTCATTGGATGGGATGGCGGAACAAACCAAAAAAATTGCCTTATTTGGTAAGGTTATAAATTAACAAATAAGACAGGAAAGAGTAAATATTCGCCCGCGAAATCCTTATTGAATTAGAATACTTTACCGCGATTCAATAAAAGGAGATTTTTTTTAAGAATATAGAATATAGATAAATAGACACACACATCTAGATATATTCTAGATCTTCTTTCTTGACTATATATTTTTCTATTTTAACAAATTCAATAAAAAAACCTAACTTTTTCTATTATCTATTAATGTGCATCTATCCGTAATATTTTTGAATATTATGGAATTAGAGAAATTTGCCCGCTTTCTCATTTCATTCGCGAGGAGCTGGATGAGAAGAAACTCTCATGTCCAGTTTTGCAGTAGAGATGGAACTAAGAAAGAACCATCGACTATAACCCCAAAAGAACCAGATTTCGTAAACAACATAGAGGAAGAATGAAGGGAAAATCCTGCCGAGGCAGTCGTATTTGTTTTGGTAGATATGCTCTTCAAGCACTTGAACCTGCTTGGATCACGTCGAGACAGATAGAAGCAGGACGAAGAGCAATGACACGATATGCACGTCGTGGTGGAAAAATATGGGTACGTATATTTCCCGACAAACCGGTTACACTAAGACCCACGGAAACACGTATGGGCTCAGGAAAGGGATCCCCCGAATATTGGGTAGCCGTTGTTAAACCAGGTCGAATACTTTATGAAATGGGCGGAGTATCCGAAACTGTAGCTAGAGCAGCTATTTCCATAGCTGCCAGTAAAATGCCCATACGAAGTCAATTTCTTCGATTAGAGATATAGAACCCCCAAAAGGGGGTATTGAAGATAAAAAAACCAGGTTTTTCTTTCTGAAAAGACAATATATCTTTCAACCTTTTGCATTGAAATAACAAATTGAAATCAAAATAATATGATTCAACCTCAGACCCTTTTAAATGTAGCAGATAACAGTGGAGCTCGAAAATTGATGTGTATTCGAGTCATAGGAACTGCTAGTAATCAGCGATATGCTCGTATTGGTGATGTTATTGTTGCTGTAATCAAAGACGCAGTGCCCCAAATGCCTCTAGAAAGATCCGAAGTAATTCGAGCTGTAATTGTACGTACATGTAAAGAATTCAAATGCGAAGACGGTATAATAATACGCTATGATGACAATGCAGCGGTTATCATTGATCAAAAAGGAAATCCAAAAGGAACTCGAGTTTTTGGCGCGATCGCCGAAGAATTGAGAGAATTGAATTTTACTAAAATAGTTTCATTAGCTCCTGAAGTATTATAAATACTAGTAGGCAAGATATAGATCAAAGAATAAATTAGTAGATTGTGTTTCACGTATATGCTTTAAAATCCAAAATAAAAATAAAAAGAAAGAAAACATGTTGATTATAGAAAAATTAGGAGGAACCTAGAATTAGAGTCTTATGGGCAAGGACACTATTGCTGATTTACTAACCTCTATAAGAAACGCGGACATGAATAAAAAAGGAACAGTTCGAGTAGTATCTACAAATATTACCGAAAACATTGTTAAAATACTTCTACGGGAGGGTTTTATTGAAAGTGTTCGGAAACATCAGGATAGTAACAGATATTTCTTGGTTTCAACTTTGCGACATCAAAAGAGAAAGACTAGAAAAGGAATATATAGAACTAGAACCTTTTTAAAGCGTATCAGCCGACCCGGCTTACGAATTTACGCCAACTATCAAGGAATTCCTAAAGTTTTGGGAGGAATGGGAATTGCTATTCTTTCTACTTCTCGAGGTATAATGACAGATCGAGAAGCTCGACTAAACAGAATTGGGGGAGAAGTCTTATGTTATATATGGTAATCGCCCCTCCTATAGTACCCGAATTCTATCTCGAAGTTCCTATTTTTCTATTTTTATTTGAAAAATAGGAGAAAAAAAATATGACAGAAAAAAAAAATAGGAGAGAAGCAAAAGTCACTTTCGAAGGTTTAGTTACGGAAGCCCTACCCAACGGAATGTTCCGCGTTCGCCTAGAGAATGACACCACCATTCTGGGCTATATTTCAGGAAAGATCCGGTCTAGTTCTATACGAATACTGATGGGAGATAGGGTCAAAATTGAAGTAAGTCGTTATGATTCAAGCAAGGGCCGTATAATTTATAGACTTCCCCATAAGGATTCGAAGCGTATCGAAGACTCGAAGGATACCGAAGATTTGAAGGATACCGAAGATTTGAAGGATACCAAAGATTCAAAGAATTAGGTTTTTCTTTTTTTTTGCTAGGGTAATAAATTAAAAGTTCCACAATTCAAGCGAAGAGACCCATTTTTCCCAAAGATTAGATTCATAATTTAAGAAAGTAATACGGAAATATGAAAATAAGAGCTTCCGTTCGTAAAATTTGTACAAAATGTCGACTAATTCGTAGGCGTGGACGAATTAGAGTCATTTGTTCCAACCCGAAACATAAACAAAGACAGGGGTAATCTTTCGAAAAAGAACTTTACTTTCTAAAAAGTACCCGCGGAAATGTCCAAATTCCAAAAAAAATCATAAAAGTAAAGGATATATTTTACCCTGAAACGGATATCTTTGTATCTTTTTTTCTTTTTGTTATTTCTAACTCATATTTATGAGATAATAAAATATGACAAAAGCTATATCAAAAACTGGTTCACGTAGGAAAGTGCGTATTGGTTTGCGTAGGAATGCGCGTTTTAGTTTACGGAAAAGCGCACGTAGAATAACAAAAGGAGTTATTCATGTTCAAGCTAGTTTCAACAATACCATTATAACTGTTACAGACCCACAGGGTCGGGTGGTTTTCTGGTCCTCCGCGGGTACTTGTGGATTCAAAAGCTCAAGAAAAGCATCACCCTATGCTGGTCAAAGAACAGCAGTAGATGCTATTCGTACAGTGGGTTTGCAACGAGCAGAAGTTATGGTAAAGGGTGCTGGTAGTGGAAGAGATGCCGCATTACGAGCCATTGCTAAAAGTGGTGTACGATTAAGTTGTATACGCGATGTAACACCTATGCCGCATAATGGATGTCGACCTCCTAAAAAAAGACGTCTGTAAAAGAATTAAACCGCTTTCAAGAGAAATAAACGATTCAATGATCAAATAATAATACTAGTCTATTATGGTTCGAGAGGAGGTAGCAGGATCCACTCAAACACTACAGTGGAAGTGTGTTGAATCAAGAGTAGATAGTAAGCGTCTTTATTATGGTCGTTTCATTTTGTCCCCGCTTAGAAAAGGTCAAGCGGATACCGTTGGTATTGCCTTGCGAAGAGTTTTACTTGGAGAAATAGAAGGAACATGTATCACACGTGCAAAATTTGGGAGCGTGCCACACGAATATTCTACAATAGCAGGTATTGAAGAATCCGTACAAGAAATTTTACTAAATTTGAAAGAAATTGTATTGAGAAGTAATCTCTATGGAGTTAGAGACGCATCAATTTGTGTCAAAGGTCCTAGATACATAACTGCTCAAGATATCATCTTACCGCCTTCCGTAGAGATCGTTGATATGGCACAACCTATAGCTAACTTGACAGAGCCCATTGACTTCTGTATTGAGTTACAGATCAAGAGAGATCGCGGATATCACACGGAACTCAGAAAGAACTCTCAAGATGGAAGTTATCCCATAGATGCTGTATCCATGCCTGTTCGAAATGTGAATTCTAGTATTTTTTCTTGTGGGAATGGAAATGAAAAACACGAGATACTTTTTCTAGAAATATGGACGAATGGAAGTTTAACCCCTAAGGAAGCGCTTTATGAGGCTTCTCGTAATTTGATTGATTTATTTCTTCCTTTTCTACACGCGGAGGAAGAGAGCACTGGTTTCGAAGAAAATAAAAACAGATTTACTCCACCCCTTTTAACCTTTCAAAAAAAACTAACTAATCTAAAGAAAAACAAAAAAGGAATTCCGTTGAATTGTATTTTTATTGATCAATTAGAATTGCCTTCTAGAACGTATAATTGTCTCAAAAGGGCCAATATACATACACTATTGGACCTTTTGAGTAAGACTGAAGAAGATCTTATGAGAATTGACAGTTTTCGTATGGAAGATGGAAAACAGATATGGGACACTCTAAAGAAGCATCTCCCAATTGATTTACCTAAGAATAAGTTCTAGTTTTAAATCCATTGCAATTTTATCCTCTTCTTCTTTTCGAGTTAGAATAAAAAAAAAGAAAACAATTTTACATCTTTGGCACAATCTATATTTTTGCGAAATGGATCATAATAAAATGGATTTTAGGTATCTAGGGAAGATTCACTTGGAAGTAACTATTTCCTAGATACCTATGCACGGTACTTCACGGCTGAATGAATCAACCTGAAAAATCCCTAAAAAAGACCTAAAGTTAAGTATTTTTCAATGGGTAATGTTGCTCCAATACCTAACCAAAGAGCTACTGCAGTACCGATTAAAAAAACGGTCGTAGCTACTGGGCGACGAAATGGGTTTTGGAATTTATTGACATTCTCTAGAAAAGGTACTGTCAATAAGCCCGTTGGCACAGAAACCATTAAGAGAACGCCCAATAACTTATTGGGTACTGTACGGAGTATTTGAAACACGGGAAAGAAGTACCACTCGGGTAATATTTCAAGAGGAGTTGCAAACGGATCCGCCGGTTCACCAATCATTGACGGCTCGAGAACCGCTAAACCTACATTACATGCAATAGTACCTAGAATTACTACTGGAAAAATATATAAAAGATCGTTGGGCCACGCGGGTTCCCCATAATAATTATGTCCCATCCCTTTAGCTAATTTTGCTCTTAATACAGGATCATTTAAGTCAGGTTTCTTTGTTATTGGGATAGGTGAATTCTTTAAGATCCATCCCCCAAAGGAACCGGACATGAGAATTTTTCATCATCCGGCTCGAGCAAGAATGAAAGAAAAAAGACCGTGGAAGATCCATAATAGAATAAGGTATATAATGACTCAATGACTCTAGGTAAGAAAAGCTTTATCAGATTCTCTTTTCCGAAGTTGCACCTAGAACTACTCATTGAAAAGAATCCTATTCTTATGGGTAAATGCTCAATATCCAAGTGGGCTTGCAAATTTGATCATGCTCAATAGCTTTGTGGATTGTCTCATGTCTCTTGATTAGTTGATGTTTATCCCCTCAATATCGCAAGTTTCTTACGTCTAAATAAAGTATTTACTTGTTACTAATAAAAAATAAAAAGTCTAGCCTACATTCTTCCTTAGATACCTTCTTTTACTCCGATAGTATTGCGGATCGCAATCGATGCAAAGAAAATAAATGCATTTCCATACTATAATAAAAAAAGTAAGTGTAATAAATAGAGAATTAGATCATGTAACATGACTTATTCCATTTCTACTTCTACTCTATGGGATCTTACGGAGCCTGTTCATGGATGACATGGTTGGGGTATGATCATAGAAAATATTCTCCTCAAGTGAACCAGCCTATCCTTCCTAGATAGGGGACTTACGTGTTGATTGGATGCGGAGACACCTTTGGTTGTGAATTCTAATGCGGCAGATCCAATTCTTTATCTGCATGGCCAAATCAATAATTCAAGTCACACACTCCCATAATCCGCCTTATTTTCTTTCGTAAAATGAACTTCAACTATTTGTATCAAAATACTTCGGAGTTGAAGAAAAGTATCCAAATGACATGTCTTATTTTACAATAACCCATGTTTGTAGCAATAAAATACCACAACCTACCCAATATGATATATGAGAATTAGAATTCTTTTTCTCTATGATATGCCTTCCCTATAAAGGACCCGAAATACCTTGCTTACGTATCATTGGAAAGTGCATTAACATAAATACGGCAGTAAGCAGAGGCAGTACAAAAGTATGTAAACTATAAAAACGAGTCAAAGTGGATTGGCCCACACTAGCACTTCCACGCAATAACTCCACTAAAGGCGATCCTATTACCGGAATCGCTTCAGGTACACCTGTCACAATTTTGACTGCCCAATAACCAATTTGATCCCAAGGCAAAGAATAACCAGTTACACCAAACGATGCAGTCAATACAGCCAAAACCACACCTGTGACCCAAGTTAATTCGCGGGGTTTTTTAAATCCACCTGTGAGATACACACGAAATACGTGCAGGATCATCATTAGAACCATCATACTTGCTGACCATCGATGAACTGATCGGATTAACCAACCAAAGTTGGCCTCGGTCATTATGTATTGAACCGAGGAAAAAGCCTCTGTAACGGTTGGGCGGTAGTAAAAAGTCATAGCAAAACCGGTAGCGACTTGTACTAGAAAACAAGTAAGTGTAATTCCCCCTAAGCAATAAAATATGTTGACATGAGGAGGAACATATTTACTAGTTATATCATCCGCAATTGCCTGAATCTCAAGACGTTCCTCAAACCAATCATATACTTTATTGAGATAGGTAACTAACCCGAGCCCCCCTCCGAGAACCGTATATGAAAATTTCATCTCGTACGGCTCAAGCAGAAACACACAAATTTTCAACGGATATTATAAAAAAAAGGGTTCAAAACTTCATCAGCCGCTGGATTGGGTCGATTTGCCTTGAAGATATGAAATACGAAAAATCCAGAATTTCTTCTTTGTGATGATAATGCCAAAAAATCTCAAGTTGGCTCATCTGTCTTTCTTTCTTTGCCTTATGTTGGTCATTAGAGGCCTCTTGACTTTTCTCTTCCCTATTTTGGATTTCTTTTTTTTTGCGTAATGCGGATTTACTCTTGTTTTACTAGTAAATAAATAAAGCAAAAATTCTAGTAGTTTTCTGATAGAAATTATCTTGTTGCGATCCTATGAATCAGTTCAATTAAAACCTTAGATTCATACTAGAGCCACGATGATTGAGTCTCAAGCTAAACAAAAGACAAGGATTCTTCGAATAAGAACTGCTTGATAATCATTTATTGAATCGGTGTAATAACTCGACAAAATCGAGAGAAAAAAAAAAAAGTTGTCTTTTGGGCAAACAAATTTGGAAGGAAGAAAATTTCTTTTTTTATTAAAATAAAAACTACTTGAATTTTTTTCAGTCTGGTTGCGAGGTCTGAATAGTGAGTATGAATCATAGTTCCATTTTTTTTTCTTGATCCACTCTATCTATTTCGTGTTCCAGATACTAGGATAAATAATATCCGACGAATTAGAATCATCTTGATAGAGAGAACAGGCCCTTTCTATGTATTATCAATAGGATCAATTCTAACAAGTCACACACTCATATTCCAGAGATACCGAAACAAAAAAATTCCACGGTCGAACTACCAGAATGTCTAGAAATGTAGAGCTTAAAGTAGAAAGGATTTTTTGGATGGAAAAATTATGACTTCGTAGTTTTAGTTAGTAGAAACCTAATTCATTAAAATTCCGTCCAGTAAAACAGAAGAATTATAAATTTCTAAAATGATAGATAGGAATATCGCGAATAAAGCCATTGCGATCCCCATAAAAGGAGTAGTCCCCCAACCCGGAGCTACTTTCCCATACTCGGAATTCAAGGGTTTCAATAAACTACCTGCGCGAGTTCGTCTTGGCCCAGGTCTAGAACTATCTTCAACGGTTTGTGTAGCCATAAAATTCTATTTAATCATTGGTGTTGACTTTGTATACTATTCCGTTGTAGTTGTAAATACACGATCTTTTCGTAGATCCATTGTAATCTTGAAATTCTATAAAAATGGAAACAGCAACTTTAGTCGCCATCTCCATATCTGGTTTACTTGTAAGCTTTACTGGGTATGCCTTATATACCGCGTTTGGGCAACCCTCTCAACAATTAAGAGATCCATTCGAAGAACACGGGGACTAATTGAAGTAAGAAGTCTCCCAGATGGGGAGACTTCTTACTTCAATGAAATTATTTCATTTTTTTAGTCGGAACCTTAGGTGGTTCTCGGAAGAAGATAGCGAAAAAAATTATCCCTAAAGTCGAAACTAAAAGGAACGTATAAACCAATGCTTCCATAGATTCGATCGTGGTTTATTTACAATTATAACTTCCACACCTATTCATTTGTCATTTGGGATCATTTCCCATATAAAGAAAGAAAAAGAGTCAAAGAAAGGATGCGAGAGGTTTCCCATGTCAAATAAAAAAAGAAAAAGAGAGATGAAAGATACCATAGCAATGTGGTATCAGACTGCTTGTCTCCTTGTAGTTGGATCTCCAACTTTTTGGAATGTTCCAAATTCCACTTGAGCATCCAAGTCTGGATCAATACCAGCAAAAACATCTCGGAACAAGGTTCTAGCACCATGCCAAATGTGTCCAAAAAAGAAGAGCAAAGCAAAGGTAGCATGACCAAAAGTGAACCAACCCCTTGGACTGCTGCGAAAAACACCATCCGATTTCAAAGTAGCCCGATCTAATTCAAAAATTTCCCCTAATTGGGAACGTCTCGCATATTTTTTTACAGTAGCAGGGTCAGAATAACTTACTCCATTAAGTTCGCCACCATAGAACTCCACTGTCACGCCTACTTGTTCAACACTATATTTGGATTCTGCTCTTCTAAAAGGAACGTCCGCTCTCACAATTCCCTCTTCATCTACCAAAACCACCGGAAATGTTTCAAAAAAAGTAGGCATACGGCGTACAAAAAGCTCGCGTCCTTCTTTATCTCTAAAGACGGGATGTCCTAACCATCCAACAGCTATTCCATCCCCATTGTCCATTGAGCCTGCTCTGAATAATCCTCCCTTCGCTGGATTATTACCAATATAATCATAAAAGGCTAATTTTTCGGGAATTTTAGACCAAGCTTCTGATAAACTAAGGTTTTCGGCTAACCCATCGCTAACTCTTCGATATATTTCTTGCTGAAAGTATCCCTGATCCCACTGATAACGGGTAGGCCCAAATAATTCGATTGGGGTAGTTGCTGACCCATACCACATAGTTCCAGCAACTACGAAAGATGCAAAAAAAACAGCAGCGATACTACTGGAAAGTACAGTTTCAATATTGCCCATACGTAATCCTTTGTATAGACGTTGAGGCGGACGGACACTAAGATGGAATAGGCCCGCTAATATGCCCAAAGTACCCGCAGCAATATGATGAGAAGCTATTCCCCCCGGAACAAAAGGATCAAAACCTTCTACACCCCACGCTGGATTTACAGCTTGTACTTTTCCAGTTAGTCCATAAGGATCGGATACCCATATCCCAGGACCATACAAACCCGTTACATGAAATGCGCCAAAGCCAAAGCAAGCCACCCCTGCAAGAAATAAATGAATTCCAAAGATCTTGGGCAAATCCAAAGAGGGTTTTCCCGTCCGCTCATCACAGAATATTTCTAGGTCCCAATATACCCAATGCCAGATAGCTGCCAAGAAACACAAGCCAGAAAACACAATATGCGCACCTGCCACACCTTCATAACTCCAAATACCCGGATTCGTTACAGTTCCTCCTGAAATACTCCAACCACCCCACGAATTGGTTATTCCTAAACGAGTCATGAAGGGAATGACGAACATACCTTGTCTCCACATTGGATCCAGAACAGGATCAGAGGGATCAAAAACCGCTAATTCGTATAAAGCCATCGAGCCAGCCCAACCAGAAACTAGAGCTGTGTGCATTATATGCACCGAAAGCAACCGACCCGGATCATTCAATACAACAGTATGAACACGATACCAAGGCAAACCCATGGAAATACCCCTTTAGCAAAGAAAAATAGACACGATGTCGCTTTATTTTATCGCATTGGAAAAGACTATCCATATCCTATGTACCTAACCCCTCTAGGGGATTCTGTGTCAGAAAGCGTGAATATTTATTTCATTCCATTAAAAATAAGAAGCCAATTCTGTTCGTAAGAAGAAAGAGAAGCAGATCTATTCTATACTCGATAAGTGCCAATATGCAATGGGTAGTTTGGCCTATTTGGAAAAAAGAAGAATAGATCCTATCCCTCTTTGTTTATCATTCCAATCGCCGATTCTTTTTTCTTTATTCAATCTGTCTTACCTTCTTTATAGGTATAACCTTTCAATCTATGTATTATTTCAATCTACATATTAATAGAATCTATAGTATTCATATAGAATAAGAAAAAAAAGACAATAAACTGCGGATTGTTTCTTTCTCTTCCATTCTTATGTTTCCATATTAAAGTGTAGTTTTCTTACTTAAATTTAATAATATTAATCTAATATGCCCATTGGTGTTCCAAAAGTACCTTACCGGATTCCCGGAGATGAAGAAGCGACTTGGGTTGACTTATACAATGTTATGTATCGAGAAAGGACACTTTTTTTAGGTCAAGAGATTCGTTGCGAGATCACAAATCATATTACGGGTCTCATGGTATATCTCAGTATAGAAGATGGAATTAGCGATATTTTTTTGTTTATAAACTCCCCAGGCGGGTGGTTAATCTCAGGAATGGCAATTTTTGATACGATGCAAACGGTGACACCAGATATATATACAATATGCCTCGGAATAGCTGCGTCCATGGCATCCTTCATTCTGCTTGGAGGAGAACCCACCAAGCGTATAGCATTCCCTCACGCGAGGATTATGCTTCATCAACCTGCTAGTGCTTATTATCGGGCAAGGACACCAGAATTTTTACTAGAAGTGGAAGAGTTACACAAAGTTCGTGAAATGATCACAAGGGTTTATGCACTAAGAACAGGCAAGCCTTTTTGGGTTGTATCCGAAGACATGGAAAGGGATGTTTTTATGTCAGCAGACGAAGCCAAAGCTTATGGACTTGTCGATATTGTAGGGGATGAAATGATTGACGAGCACTGCGATACTGATCCAGTGTGGTTTCCAGAAATGTTTAAGGATTGGTAGCGGCCGGATTTCTTGTAAATTTATTTCAAACCTAAATTCAGATTTTCTGCGATTTAATAGAAAATAGAAATACTTCATGATGATCAATCATCAGGTTAAGATCGATCTAAACCAATCCTTTTTTTCTATATACATACGACATGCCAACGGTTAAACAACTTATTAGAAACGCAAGACAGCCAATACGAAATGCTAGAAAATCGGCCGCGCTTAAGGGATGTCCTCAGCGTCGAGGAACATGTGCTAGGGTGTATGTGCGACTCGTTCAGATCATGAGTTCAAACAAATAAGACAATTTTTGAAGTATCCATGATGGGTACCAATGAATAGGATAGAGCTTCTCTATCCTAGATTTCTATGGTAATATGAAATTTATGGTTTCCTTTGGTGCAAATCCAATCATCTAAATTGGAAATAAGAAACAATTCCCCATTGGTAGAAAATGGTTATCCATTAAGCGGAGGAAATAGTAATAAAAAGAAAAAGGCTTATGCCCCTTTATCTTAAAAGAACGGACTAACAGGGTCAGCGACTTAGCCCACTTTCATAATTAAATGCCGTCACTGTATGGATAACTCTTATTGTGAAAAGAGCTATTTACTCTATAATGGATAGGTAGAGCCAAAGAATGTGAACTATACAAGTTCACAATACCTTTTGATGAAATGAAAGAAGGGGCTCCGGTGTATAGAGAGGGCCTCACCGTTTAAAAGGGAACCATAGAAACGATGGAACCCACTATTTTTTTGAGTATCGTTAGAATTTGTTATTTCTATGCGAAATAACTGAAGGGAATAGAATAAAAAATAGTGGTTGGGAAGGTTACAGTAGCAAAAGCCGTTGGAATTAATATTTTATATATCGGAATAATTCGTTTTGTTATTAATGGGAAAAAGGATGGCTAAAAGAAGAGAAATCATTAGTTATTCATTAATGTTAATTTGATTCAATGACCAGAGTTCCGCGAGGATATATAGCTCGGAGACGACGAACAAAAATGCGTTCATTTGCCTCAAACTTTAGAGGGGCTCATTTAAGACTTAATCGAATGATTACTCAACAAGTAAGAAGAGCTTTTGTTTCCTCTCATCGAGATAGAGGCAGGCAAAAAAGGTATTTTCGTCGTTTGTGGATCACTCGGATAAACGCAGCAACGCGGATATATAAAGTATTCAATAGTTATAGTAAATTAATACACAATCTGTACAAGAAGGAATTGATTCTTAATCGTAAAATGCTTGCACAAGTAGCTGTATCAAATCCAAACAATCTTTACACAATTTCCAATAAAATAAAAATCATCAATTAAATGGATAAAAAAGTAATATACAGGAATAATTAAAACCGAATTCCCGGAGAGGGAACTCCGGGAAGATACAAAAAATTAAGATTAAGTGGTAGGAATCAACAAGCATGTTGCAATAAATAAAAAAACTATTTCTTCTTCCCCATTTTTCTTTCTTATAACAAACACAAGAATCAAAACTGGATTACTTTCTTTATATATGAGTCCGGCCCTTTCGAATAAAACATCAACAATCGGAACTTAAGTTCCGATTGTTGTTTCTTAAATTCTGGTTGGAGTTTCTTAAGTTTCGATTGGAATTGAACTTTTGCGTTAATTGAGGAATATGTCTATTTTTTCTGGTTCTAGGGCCAGTAATTATTGAAATTGACTGAGCTTGAAATTGCTTCTCATTCTCATAGTTACGAAATGGTAAGAAAGATAAAATACGAGCCTGTTTTATAGCAAGAGTAATTAATCGTTGTTGTTTCAACGTTAATCTATTTATTCGTCTCGATAATATTTTTCCTTGTTCACTAATAAATCGATTAATTAAACTCATGTTTCTATAATCAATTCGATCCCCTGGGCCAATCCGAGGACGCCTACGAAAAGGTTGTTTGGATTTACGAAAGGGTTGTTTGGATTTACGAAAAGTTTGCTTGGATTTTTGAAAAGTTTGCTTGGATTTACGAAGGGGTTGCTTAGATTTATGAAAAGGTTGTTTAGATGTATACATTATTTATTCTTTATTTAAAAATTTGAAAAAAAAAAATGGATTTCTTTATTTTATTAATTTTGGATCCAGAAGAAGTAGTCCTTCTTTGGTCGATATATTATTTGATTCATATTTATATATAGTATATGAATACCCTCTATACATATGAAATAATATCTACCTGAAATCAAATGAGTGGATTTGTATTTTGTATTCTATCTATGTTCTATATATTAATATTAACTCTGTTCTTTGGAAAGATCGAACACACGGTGCTCCTATTTTTTTATTTCATCATGAGTCGTATGCTTGCGACAATAACGACAAAATTTTTTTAATTCTAATTGTCCGGGTGTATTGTGGCGATTCTTTTGAGTGCTATATCTAGAAATCCCCGTCGATTCCTTATTGGCACCCTTTCGAACACAACTGATACATTCCAAAATAACTCTGATTCTAACATCTTTCCCCTTGGCCATGAACCTCCTTTCTTTTTTGGATTGACTTAACTTTAACTTAATTCTTCTACTTATTCTTTTATTCTTCTATGAAGAAGAAGAATAAAATCCATTAGAATAAAAAAATTTTGAAATTCTTAAATTAAGTAATAAAAAATAGAGAAATAATTAAAGAATACAATCCTTGTCAAATTAGCAAGGATTTTGCTTCGAAATCCTTTCATTTAAGCAGCCAGCCCACACACAGCCTCTTTCTATGCTCTGATTTCTGAGGCCTGACTTAGCTTGGATACCGCTTTTAATTGAATTTCTGTTTTCCGAAATGGGATTTACCGAATTTTTCATGACTCTGAGGCTCCACCCAATCCATCTTTTCTTTCTTTTTCTTTCCTATACTAAAAAAAAAGGATTGAAAAAGGGAAAATTTTCGTCATGTCACGAAGAATTCCTCGCATAGCAATAACTAGAATGAAAAAAAAGGGAATGACAAAGCATCTGGGAATAAACGATTAATTTCTATCAATAAACCTGCTAAAGCCCCAAACCATAGAGTACTTAGCACGGGTGCTACAGAGAGATATGTTTTTATATCCCGCATTGAAAATCCTCCTTCCTTATTGGAATACATATATGATCAGATACTCTTGCCCAAGATCTTTTGTATTTCTTTTGTTTAGGCGAAATTTCTAACTAAAAAAAAAAAAAAATATTCTATATATATATATAGAATGAACCATATAGACGAGATTTTCCTATCCCTAAAAAAGAAAAAGATGACCCCTTCTTCCTATACATTACCAGGGAATAGTAATCTTTCTTTTATAGGTGAAATTAGATTGGATTTTAGATGTATACCATTCCTTGACTTGATTATATGAGACCAAAAAGAAGAAATAACAAGAGGGTTCTATATAGATAGAGAAAAAGAAGAAAATTACGATATGGAAAACAAGACAGGAATTGTGTACAATGCCATTGTACAACAATTTGGAAAAGGGATGTAGCGCAGCTTGGTAGCGCGTTTGTTTTGGGTACAAAATGTCACAGGTTCAAATCCTGTCATCCCTACACCTATTACTTCTTTTTTCTTTATGGGCAGTTACGAGGAAATCGATTAAAACGGGTATAACTTGAATTTGTGGATACTATACGTACGTGAGACACGTTAGGAGTAGAAAAGGATTTTCTTTTTGAATGAAAGCGCTCTTAGTTCAGTTCGGTAGAACGCGGGTCTCCAAAACCCGATGTCGTAGGTTCAAATCCTACAGAGCGTGATTCCATCTATCTTATGTCGAAGCAGAGTAAAATAACTTAACAAAACAAAGTCGAATTGCAACTCCAATTTGACCTCCTCCAGACCAGAGAGGAGGTCAATAAAAAAAGAAATATTAC